TCTGTTATGGTTATTTCATATCCCCCTTTTTCTTTTCGTATGATTTTACTTACTATGCCCGCCCCTGTAGCATTATAAACTGTATTGTTACTCTTGCTTCCGTCGGGATAAATCTGGCCCCTTCCCCTATTCCCCCCTACGTATATAGGATATTTTAAGAAGTGAACATCTTTCTTAGTAGCGGGGTCGGGGGAAAGAATAGGAAAGGTGATTTCACTATATTTCTGACCGGGGACAGGCCCTATCACAAGAATATTTTTTTTATTAGGGCGATAGCTCTGAAAAGACAAATTGCCTATCTTTTCTTTCATCTCGGGAGAAATACGATCGGGAGGAGCTAATTCAAACCCCTCCGGTAAAATAAGAACAGCCCCCACATTCAAACCCCCTTTCTTACCATTAGCAAGAACTTGTTTCACTTGCTTATCATAAGGAATTCGAACAACTGCTTCAAATACAGTATCAGGGAGTACCGCCTGTGGAACCTCAATATCCACGGGCTTATTAGCTAAATGGCAGTTGGCACATACAATACGCCCAGTCGCTTCTCGTGGATTTTCATAACCCTGCTGCGCAAAAACGGGATATGCACTTGAAATGGATGTCCGAGTTATGATATATATCATGAGCGATACGGAAATAGATCGAGTAATATGTTCCTTTATCCAAGAAAAAGTCTTTCTAGTTTGCATGGTCTAATCATTGATCCGAAAATTTCTACAATAAATTTGGCAGGTCGCTAGTATAGTTCCCTGTCCACGATTCTGCTATTTATTGGAATCATTTTACTAGAATACTATAGTATAAGTATACTATGAAAATAGTATGAAAATCCCCTGTTTTTAATACTTATGTAGAACTACAAAGTAAGAAACATTCTAATTGGATTAATATCGGCGGATCGTTTATCAATCATTCATTGAATGATAAATAACTACAAGTGACGGAGATACACGATTTAAATAACGAAAAATCCAATATTTAAAAATAGTATCGAGAATAACTGGAAAAGTGGAAACAAGACCAGATATAATTTGATCATTATGACCAAATCCAAAATCTTTGTAGACAGAACCAATCATTAGTTCCCAACCATGGGGTGAATGAAATCCGATACATAAATCGGTTAATAAAAGAATCAAAAAAGCTTTGACTGTATCACTTAAGTTATATAGGAATTCTTGAGTCCAAGAGTTAAGAATAACAAGTTCTTGATTACCTAAAATAGAATAACCGCTTAGAATAACAAAACAGATTAGATTTGTTGAGAAGTGCAAAATCGTATGGATACGATCCTCATTGTGTATCTTGATTAATTGGATCGTTTCTTTGTGGATTTCTATAGGAAGCTTTTGTAGATGTGTCTCCGAGTATTCCTTGATCATTTCTTCCAAGAAGAGGATTTCCTCTAATTCTATGAACTTTTCTAGAATACTTTTTTCTTGCATATCATTCAAAAAAATTTCGGATTGACCCGTATTCGACCAATTAGTAACCCAAGATTCCATACTTTTAGTAAATGAGAGAGAAATCCACCAGGGCAGAAATACTATAGATGCAAGATACAAAAGAGGAGTGAATGCTTTCTTTTTTGCCATTTTTCACCTGTGAATTTTTAATTAACCCACTTCATTTGTCGACTCTATGTGATCCAATATTTCTTTCAAACATGAGTTCTAGACAAGGTATCAAACCTATGAATCTATTTTATTTGTGATTTTGTTTGAATCTAGAAAGAATACAGAAATAGACTAAGACTCCACTTCGAATTCGACTGAAGAAATAATACAAAATAGTGTTTCCAGATATCTCAATTCATCAAATTCCAAACAAAACACGTGTCTCCTTTCGATCAATGAACAAAAGAAGTCCTTTAAGGAATGAATATTGTTGAGATTTTGAGACGTAAAGAACTCTTTTTCTATCAAAATATCCAATATTTCAAAAAAATTCCAACGATTTCCCATAGTCAAGAATAGAATAATTGAGAGAAAGATATTGTGATGATCAAAAAGTCGATTGACAAAAAGAAAAGAATTTACAAGATATGATTTATCTGCATCTAAAGTATCACTTAGTTATAGAAAAAAATAGGATTCTTGTATTTTTCCCTCCTGCGGAGAAAGCATTCGTTCTTCAGCCCAATCCTTTTCTCAAAAGACTTCAATTGGTACGCGCAAGAAATAGGCCAATTCCGCGGCTTTTTGTTCAATTTCTCGTGGAGTCAAATTCTCATCAGTACGGGTCAACGGAATAGACCCCCGGCCTCTGATGTCCATATAAAGGATACGGCGAGCATAAATACCCTCTTTAACTTCTATTCTAACGGATTGAATATCTTTTATACGGAATCGGAGGAATATCCGACGATTTTTTCCAGGAAATCCCCACCGAAAAATACACACCATTCCTTCCTTTCTATCGAATTGATCATAACCACTACCTACATTCCAGGAAATTGTGCACCACAAATAGGAACTAATAAAGAGACCCGCGATCCCGTAGAAAGACATCACGATCCCTTGTGGAAAAAAAATGATTTGCTGAGACGGAACAAAAGATATCAAATTTCTACCAAGATAACTGGAAGTTCCAACCAATAAGAATCCTAATGAACCTAAAAAAACGATAAGGGCCCAGCAAAAATTACTTAGTTTTCGAGACCCCGTTATAAGTTCTATCCATATATGTTCTGATCGCCAACTCATACTTGATCCGATTGCATTTTATTGGAATTGAGAGAATACCCCAAATGGTTTTGACTTTACTTTTTTTGTTTCCGAATGAACTTTCATCAACTAGCACTAGTTTAATGTGAACTAGCACTAGTTTGATGGGAACCTTTAGGAGTAATTCCTCAAATTGGTTAGATCTAAAATAATAACATACCCTTCCTATGATCCCAATATACAGATATACATATAGATCCGCCAACTTTACATTTTGGGTATCCAGCAGTCCTGATCTATTTCAAACTAGCTAGAATTCAGTTACCCATAGATCATTTTCTGCAGGCATAAGAGCTTTTTCCTTTATGTTCGGCAGAAATCGCATGTTCTACCCTATTTCCCGAAATAAATATATGTGTTATGCTACAAGTCTAAGTTTCAAAAAAACGGATGAGATTGGGCCCCCTCAGATCTAAACAATCTTGTTTTTTTGAACATGAAGAAATAAAGAAGCCATTGCAATTGCCGGAAATACTAGGCCTACTAAAGGCACAAAAATAGAGGGAAATTGGAAAGTTGTCATAAAATGGGTACCTCGATTTACTATTTGTACCTGTTCTTATTTTTTTTTAATATCATATTTTTTATTCATACTAATTATAATTAATAATTGTAATTAGTATGAATTCGTAGTTATTATTAATTAATTCAATTTGAAAATTCTTATTACAGATATAAGTATCTAATTGAGTATATAGAATAAGTCCAAGGAATGTAGAACTCAAAAAATGGACTTATTCATCTATCTACATGAAAGATACATATGATAATCCATTTGATTATTTTTCTGCATTTCTTTGTGTTTTGTTCTTGTCTTCGAATTTAATATTAATAAGAGTTTCTTACAAATTATCGAAAGATTCATTAGAATGCGGCACAACCGGGATTTTTAGTGAAAATAGGATTTTCGGGGGATGAAGAAAGATACAAAACCATATATCTATTTTTTTCTATATTTGAATTTGATTCTATACGTAAGACAAAATTCGTTTTATTTGCCTAATTTCACGAAAGGAAGAACTCGTGTTTTTATCTTGTTGATAGAGACTTCTTAATTAGTAATCGGGAATCTAGGTAAAAAAAAAGAGTTATCCGCAACTTTTGATTCTTTCTACAATTAGATCTTAGGTCACCAAAGAAAACTTCATTCTTAGTTACTTTGATTCCGATAAGCAAACTACTTGTTTGCTACAAATAAAATAATTGAACCTAGTGCGTTGAATTGGAATTCAAGGGAAAGAAGGCGTGGAGCTTAAATAACTCACTCAGAACACTTTTTAAAAGATTACGTGGTACGATTAGGTCAAATAAGCCCTTCTGGAATAAATATTCAGAAGCTTGTGAACCTTCGGGTATCGTTTTATTCAATGTTTGTTCAATTACTCTTTTACCCGCAAATGCAATGTAGGAATTTGGTTCGGCAATAATAATATCTCCCAACATACCAAAACTAGCTGTTACCCCACCGGTAGTAGGAGATGTAAGGATTGATACATACAATAACTTTTTATTTGATTGGTAATCATATAAGGCAGACGAGATTTTAGCCATTTGCATCAAGCTCAAACTTCCTTCTTGCATGCGCGCCCCCCCCGAAGCGCACACTATAATAAGAGGTATAAATTGATTGGTAGCGTACTCAATCAAACGGGTTATTTTCTCCCCGACTACGGATCCCATACTACCCCCCATAAATTGAAAATCCATAACCCCAATTGCTACGGGAATACCATTTAGTTGACCTACGCCTGTTTGAACAGCCTCGGTTAATCCTGCCTTTCTTTGATAAGAATCAATACGATCTTTATAAGTCTCCTCCTCCGAATGAAATCCAATGGGATCCCCGGAGACCATGTCTTCATCCATAGGATCCCAAGTACCGGGGTCGATCGAAACTTCGATTCTTTCTGAACTACTCATTTTCAAATGATATCCACATTGTTCACAAATATTCATTTGTGATTTCAAAAGTTTCTTATAATTTAATCCATAACAATTTTCGCATTGAATCCACAACTGCTTGTATTTTTGAGTTGCATCGAGATCACTAGCTCTTAGAGTTAAATCACTACTCTTCGCGCGGGTTCGTATACTGGGTTCACTACTAGTTTTACGTTTCTGAAAAACGCACCTAGAAATGTAACTGTCACTACTATCACTTACAGTGGGCGTATCAATACAGATTTGAGACTGAAGATAACTGTCAATGCAACTAGTAATATGATTATTCGAACTAGATTGAGTATCGTACATGTAACGATTGTATAAGGA